TAAGTAAGCAGTTCTGAAATGTATTGACCAAATAATAGCTTACTAATTGATCTTTACGGTGCTTTCTCTATCAATTCGACTCTTTATCCATAGAGTATAGTATATAGGCCATACCTATTTCTTCCGATTTTTTTGGTTCTCGCGAAGTATCTTTCCTTGCTACAGCTGATAAAAATCGTTACTTTGGACGATGCATATGTAGAAAGCCTTTTTTCTAGTATTTACTAGACGATTTGATCTCTTTTTCCTTCTTTCTATAGTGAAGATAGTCGCACGTAATGACAGATCACGGCCATATTATTAAAAGCTTGTGGTAAAAATGGATTTCGTTCTAGTGCCCGGAAATAATATTCCAAAGCTTTTGTATGCTCTCCGTTGCTTGTGTGTATAAGACCTATGTTATAGAGTATATAACTTCTATCATAGGGATCAATTTCTGGTCGCGTAGCTTCATAATAATTCTGTAAAGCTTCTGCATAATTTCCTTCGGATTGAGCCGACATCCGTTACGGTCGTTCATTCTTGTAAAAGAATCTCCGTTACAGAACCGTACGTGAGATTTTCATCTCATACGGCTCCTCCCTTCTGTGCATAGTACTAAAGGTAATAATTCATGTAATCAAAATTTAACTATTCTCATTATGAACTGACAGGAGCTGGTATTTTTACAAGAAATTTCTAACCAGCCTTCCCACAAGAGGTTTTTTCTTACCACCAATCGTATTAGTGATAGATAGAAATGGTAACTCCAACAATTTCTTTGTACTCAACGCTTACGATTTCCAGGAATTAGTCACTTCAACGGTCTTTGATGGTTATACGGGTACCCAAAGCACGAATGAGATGGATCTTAGTTTTCCCAACCATTCTTGTTAGTCCCGATACCGATAAGGAAAAGGGTTATTTATAACAAAGTTTTCGTGTTGTTGATTCCTAGGTGTAGTGCTTTTTCCACAATGCCACCTATGGATACTAATTAAGTAGGATTGACCTCCAATAAAGAACCTATAGATGTAACCTTTCGCTCAATACTAAAATCGATAATTGAAGCATCTAAGGCTGCATCAATCGAGGATACACGACAGAAGGAATTGCTCTATCTCTAAACTTCACCTTCACCAAGCGTAGGTTTCTTTCACTAATTTGTTTTTTTATATTCCTAACTACGTTCTTTTTCTCGTAAAACTGAGGGGTAAAAAAACAAGAAAAGAATCAAATCGCACCATCTCCGTAATAGGTAAATGCCTTTTTTTCTCCTGAAGTTGTCGGAATTATTCGTAATAAGGTATTGGCTACAATTGAGGAGGTCTTATCAATAAAATTTCCATTTATTCGAGATCTAGGCATAATTATCAATTCATTCTATAATTATTTTCATTCCCCTTCGGGGAAAACGATCCCACAAAAAAAGGAATTGTACAGTACAAAATAACATAAAAACAGACTAATTGGAAAAACGTGGAGCACAAATTGTCCTCCCTTTTGACAAAGATGAAATGAAATAGTTGAATCAGATTATATTTCATTCCAATTTAGTAGTATACTATTACTATTTACTATTTCATCTAAGTTTAATAACCAAGTTTCCTATGTATTGATTTTGATAACTCGATAAGTTTTTATTTGGTTATAAAAAGAAAAAAGAATTGAATAATCATTCCATGATAAAAAAATAAGGTAACCATCCTTTATTTTAATTATTTTAATTTTATTTTGTTTGCATAACGTATATGTGCCACGCCATACAGTTGAAATCAAAAAATGAATCGGACAATTTATGAATTTTGAATAGATCATGGGGTAGCTAATGAAAGAAGTTGCTGTTGATAAATATGAAATTGAAAAAAAAAACTTTTCTTCCTATGGAACCACCAGGCGGTCATACCTGTACTACAATTAAGATGAATGGCTCGCTACTTAATTCGGTTTTTGGTCAAGAATAAGATTCCGTAGGAGGGATGGCTGAGTGGTTCAAGGCGTAGCATTGGAACTGCTATGTGAACTTTTGTTTACCGAGGGTTCGAATCCCTCTCTCTCCTTTTCTTTTCATTTATCAACGTTACGTATCAAATCAAATAATAATTGATATCATTATTCTAACAGTCCTTATTTGATAGAGATTCTCTATCCCTAATTAGAGCCTGTGATACGTAAAATACAAATAGAGATATTGTATTGATATTGAAAAGAAGAAAAAGAATCCTATTTATTGTCGATCCATTTTTGATATGTGAATGAGACAAGGTACTCTATTTACTTCAGAGAAGGGGGTAAAAATTGTATGAACCTTGCTTTTTTTATTTTCGTTAGAATCAAGTTTGACGGGAATAATATTCTACGACCAACAACTCATTTATTTTCAAACCGATCGATTTATTATCTATGATTTGATTTACAAATCCTTTATATTGTAAGGAATCAATAGTCAAATGGTTTGGCAATTCCCCGCGGGGGGATGAAACAAGATAATTTTGAATCAGAGCTTTCGATCTTTCTTTATCCTTCGTAGTAATAATATCTCGGGGTTTGCAACGATAACTTGGTATATCTACTATACGACCATTAACTAAAATATGTCTATGGTTAACTAATTGTCTGGCTCCAGGAATGGTCGAAGCCATACCTAATCGAAAAAGGATGTTATCCAAACGCATCTCGAGTAGTTGTAGTAAAACCTGACCTGTTGACCCTTTGGCTTTTCCAGCAATATGCACATATTTAAGTAATTGTCGCTCTGCCAGACCATAATGAAAACGCAATTTCTGTTTCTCTTCTAAACGAATACGATATTGTGATCTTTTTCCCGAGCGCAATTGGGTTTGAAGATAACTTCCGGATCTGGGGCTTTTACTAGTTAGTCCCGGTAAAGACCCCAGACGGCGTATTTTTTTGAAACGAGGTCCTCGGTAACGAGACATATAAATAAAGGCTCCCTTTTTGATTCACTTTCATTTGAAAAAAAAAAAATTATAATTAGAATATTAATAATTATAATATTATATAAAATAATATTATATAAATCTAAAATTAAAATATAAAAAAATATTATAAAATATATAAAATAAATTCAGACTGAACTAAAGGATCAGCAAAGCAAAACACAATCTACTGAAGTATTACAAAGCAGAATGAAATAAATTTTATCAATATTTTTATTTTTTGTTTTGTATATATAATATAGTGAAGTTCAAGCGAAGGCTACCTTTTCAAATTTCTTCTGTAAAGATATAGTTAACTTTTTTTATTCATAGCTATAGCTGCAAGTTACCATGACATAATAACTCGACATTTAGAGAAAGCGAGAGTAGATATTTTCAATCATGCAAAGAAAAAGAGCCGGCTATCGGAATCGAACCGATGACCATCGCATTACAAATGCGATGCTCTAACCTCTGAGCTAAGCGGGCGGATATAAGATCAATAGTGTATAGGAAACTCTCGGATCTTAGCTATTACCTGGTGATTCTTCTTTTTTTTTTTTCATTTATTGATTATTTAAATTTCTTCTCTATTTCTATTCTTATTTATTCTATTTATAGTTATTAGTTATAGATTTTAGATTCTATATTCTAAAATATAAAATAAAAATCTTTAGATTCTTTATATCTAGATATATAAATAGAAATTCAATTCCATATTCATATTATCCTATTAATCAAATTATCATATTAGAATTTCTAATTAAAAATTTTTAAAATAAAATAATTCTAAATATTAAATAATAGAAAATCTAAAAAAATCGAATTTCGAATGAAATTCTTACTATTTTGAATATGATATGATTAATATGAAGATGAATATGAAATAAAGATGGATATGAAATCAATACAATAAATAATAAATACAATCTTAAATTAAATCTTCACTTCAATAATATTAATATGATTATTTTATGATAATTAAAATCATATTATAAATAATTCATTTATTCTCATTCTAATGGTGTAACTAAAAAACTATACTATAAATCTAAATCTAAATTTCACATAAAGAAACTATCTATATCCTAATAGATAAATAGTGAAAAACTAAATAGAATCATATTCTATTGATTTCTATTCGAATAATGTAAATCCATGACTAAAACTGATAGAAACTTGTATTCTATCATTATACACAAGAGGACGAATTGTTAAAAAAAAAAAATAAATAAATATCGAGCGTTCTACTATTTTTAATTCCGCTATAAAAAAGAAGGGGGAGTCAAGGCATAGAAAGGCATAGATATATGTGGGATATATTTATCTATATTGAATTGCGGATACATCAATGATAGAATAATTTCGGATTGAAACAAATAGGGTTCATCCAATAGAGATGAAATGATAGAATGGAAGACGGCCAAAAAAATAAAATAGCAGCATACACTTTTTCGATACAAGAATCCTTACCTAATGAATTCAACAGTTCCAAGATCAATGAAAGAGGTGTATGGAATTACAATTAGATCCTTGTATCATATCAAATATCAAAGCAAAGGGGGATATGGCGAAATTGGTAGACGCTACGGACTTGATTGGATTGAGCCTTGGTATGGAAACCTTGCTAAGTGGTAACTTCCAAATTCAGAGAAACCCTGGAACTAAAAATGGGCAATCCTGAGCCAAATCTTTATAAAAAATGTAAAATTTGAATAAAAAGGGATAGGTGCAGAGACTCAATGGAAGCTGTTCTAACGAATGAAATTGACTACGTTACGTTAGTAGCAAAAATCCTTCTATCAAATGATAGAAATGACAGTAAAGGATAAGCTTATATACCTAATACATACTGACATAGGAAAGATTAATCACAACCCTCTATTTCGATATTTAGATTCATTCTATATTAATTAGAATGATAGAGATCAAATAATCATTCTAAAGATCAAAAAATCTATGAAAAAAGGAAGAGTTATTCTGAATCCATTCCCATTTTCCAATTGAAGTTTAAATTGAAATAGAATTCGAATATTCATTGATCAAATGATTAATTCCAGAGTTTCATAGATCTTTTGAAAATTAATCGGACGAGAATAAAGAGAGAGTCCCATTTTACATGTCAATACCGACAACAATGAAATTTATAGTAAGAGGAAAATCCGTCGACTTTAAAAATCGTGAGGGTTCAAGTCCCTCTATCCCCAAGAAAAGCCCATTTTACCTCCTCTTATTTCTTTATCTTCTTTTTTTTTTTCATCAATGGTTCAGTTCAACCAAAATTCAATATCTTTCTCATTTCATTCACTCTGTTCTTTCACAAACGGATCCGAATAGAAATCCTCGTTTCTTCTTCCAATCCAATTTCATTTGTATAGATTCAAGGAATCCCCGTTATTGAGTCATTCACAGTCCATATCATTATCCTTACATTTACAATACAAAGAAAGTCTTCTTTTTGTTTTGAAGATCTAAGAAATTGAGGAGCTAGGTACAATTTGTTAAGACTTTTTTAGTTCTTTTCATTGACATAGATACAAGTACTCCGCTAGGATGATGCACAGGAAATGGTCGGGATAGCTCAGTTGGTAGAGCAGAGGACTGAAAATCCTCGTGTCACCAGTTCAAATCTGGTTCCTGACACGTGAATAATGTATCGGATAAATATTAATACCTCATACAAATGAAATTCATTGATACGGATCGGGATACATATTCTTTACTTTCCTTTTCATTTTTATTTTTTTCCTCTCTGTTCATACTTTGATCTTATTGAAATTTTAAATAGGATGTTAAATTTTCGTATATATCTCAAATTTCATAAAAAAATTAGATAAAAAGATTCAGATTGAAAGGATAAGAATAGAAAGGATGTTTTTCAGACACAGTACAAATCAACCCCAATTCCTTTCATTTTTCATTTCTGCATTTCGTCTCTTCCGTCTTTTTTTTTTTCATATTTTTTTTTTTCTCACTCTTGCTCAATTTCCGGCGCCCCCCCCCTAAGTGATGTGCGCGATACAAAGTTCATGGTACAGAACTCTTTTAAGTCATCCTAGTTTTTCTGCTCATACAAAATGTATATGATATCTTTCCAATTGGGGAATATCAATGAGAACCTCTTTTTTTAGCCACCCTCATATGAATTAAAGTCCAGTTACTCTGTTTCATCTAGAAGGGAATGTAAAAATGTTCTTTGATTGAAATGAAATCTGGAGTCGTGTCGTATAAGTACTTATCATTCAAAGAGCATCTTGTATTTCATAGAAATTGGGAGTGGAGCAATATAGTCTTTACGTAAGGACCAGCCTATCCAATTTTCAGGCATCAAGATACGTTTAAGGCGAGGATGATTCTCATAAGAAATTCCCAACATATCATAAGATTCCCGTTCCTGAAAATCCGTACTTCTCCAAATCCAGAAAACGGACGGGGTTCGAGAATTACTCCTGGGGGCAAATACTTTTATGCATACCTCCTCTGGTTTATCTATACCATAACGTATTTTCGTAAGGTGATACACACTAGCTAAAAATCCGTCTGGTGCTACATCATAGGCACACGAGCGTAAATAATTGTAACCATATACCATATACATATAAAATGACAGCAATTGAGTCCCAATCTTTGGTTTTTTTTTGTAAAGTCTCTATTCTTCGGCAATCAAAGCCTAAAGATCTATGAACTAGCTCATGCTTGACTAGTCAATCATATAAACGAATTTGCATCTCCTTCATCTCTACCACATTTTTCTTTGTATCAATACTTCACATTGACAATGAAATTGTTAAAGACTGACCCGCTCTTTCTTATTCTGCACAAAGGAACCCTGCCTGATTAACTAATTCGTAAGAAGATACTGACCCTTTGGACTTTAAATCTTTTTCAAATTAAAATCTAAAAGGTATCTCTGAAGTAGATGGTAATTGATAGAGTAATCCTTGATTATAATTTCCAGTATTTAGTACTGTGTCGAAGGTAAACCTTGTGATTAGTAGTAAAACATCGATTCTCCTGTTGATACACAGTTCTATCTTCAACTTCAAAGATTTTTTGAGATATCTTCTTACGAAGTTTCGTTATAACATCTATAAAAGAATCTTCTTTATAGTAAAGAAAAAATTATAAATAAATTCAAGAAAATTTAAAATAATAATCATTAAGAATTCAATATCAATAGAATATGATAATATTATTACTATATTTTTATTAGTATAACTATAATAGTATAGTTATATTTAATTTTTAATTTTATGGAATCATGAACGTTCGGCATAATATAGGATCCCTCTAATAATCTTCTCCTAATAGTCTAATAGAAAGAATCACACATTATCGAGCAATTCGACAGACCAAATTCCCAAACCCGCTCAACTCTTAGAATATAGAAGGAGGAGCCTTGATGGATGTAGGGCTAATTAATTAGCCCTACATTATCTTTGAAACAAATTTAAAATTGAAAGAATCTAAGAATCTATTAGGTTTGTTGTTCAGCCAAAAACTGATTATCCACAAATACTCAAGATCAAGAAAAGAATAGGTCCTAGATCCATGCGACTTAGGATTGGATTTGCTTGGGTCA